AAGTTCTGGTCCTGGGGGGATACTATCAATCACTTGACGCCCCTCTGGCGCATCTGTTATAGTTATTTCATACCCCCCTTTTTCTTTTCGTATTATTTTGCTTACTATACCCGCTGCTGTAGCATTATAAACCGTATTGTTACTCTTGCTCCCGTCGGGATAAATCTGACCCCTTCCCCTGTTCCCGCCTACGTATATGGGATATTTTAAGAAGTACGCATCCTTCTTAGCAGCAGGGTCCGGAGAAAGAATAGGAAAGGTGATTTCACTATATTTTTGACCAGGAACAGGACCTATCACAAGAATATTCTTTTTAGCGGGGCGATAACTCTGAAAAGAGAGATTACCTATCTTTTCTTTCATCTCTGGCGAAATACGATCAGGAGGGGCTAATTCAAACCCCTCGGGTAAAATAAGCACGGCCCCCACATTCAAAGCTCCCTTTTTACCATTAGCAAGAACTTGTTTTAGTTGCATATCATAAGGAATTCGAACAACTGCTTCAAATACAGTATCTGGAAGTACCGCTTGTGGAACCTCAATACCCACGGGCTTATTAGCTAAATGACAATTCGCGCATACAATACGACCAGTTGCTTCGCGCGGATTTTCATAACCCTGCTGTGCAAAAATGGGATATGCATTTGAAATGTATGCCCCAGTTATTATATATATCATGAGCGATACGGAAATGGAGCGAGTAATCTCTTCCTTTATCCAAGAGAGGGTCTTTCTAGTTTGCATGGTCCAGTCGTTGATCCAGAAAATTTATACAATAAAATTAGGTAGGTCGCTAGGATAGTTCCCTATCCACGATGCTGCTAGTTACTGAAAAATTTTTACTAAAATATAGGAGGAATCCGAATCTATTGGATGTATAGAAAAAATAAGTATATAAAAAAAAATAAGATTTTGAATGTTTTATTTTACTTATGGACAAAATAACAAAATTCTAATTGGATCGGTGGATCATTTTTCAGTCATTCATTGAATGATAAATCACTACAAGTGACGGAGATACACGATTTAAATAACGGAAGATCCAATATTTAAAAATTGTATCGAAAATGACTGGAAAGGTGGAAACAAGTCCAGATATAATTTGATCATTATGAGCAAATCCAAAATCCTTGTAGAAAGAGCTAATCATTAGTTCCCAACCGTGGGGTGAATGGAATCCTATACATAAGTCGGTTAATAAAAGAATAGAAAGGGCTTTTATCGTGTCGCTTAAGTTATATATGAATTCTTGAATCCAAGAATTAAGAATAATAAGTTCTTCATTAACTAAAAAAGAATAACCACTTAGAATAACGAAACAGATTATATTTGTCGAGAAGTGCAAAATCGTATAGATACGATCTGCGTTGTGCATCTTGATCAATTGGATCGTTTCTTTGTGGATTCCGATACGAAACTTTTGTAGATGTGTTTCGGGGTATTCCTTTATCATTTCGTCCAACAGGAAGAGTTCCTCAAATTCTATTAATTTTTCTAGAATACTCTTTTCTTGAATATCATTTAAAAAAGTTTCGGATTTACTAGTATTCCACCAATTAATAATCCAAGATCCCATACTTTTATTAAATGAAAAAGAGACCCACCAGGGCAAAAATACTATAGACGTAAGATATAGAAGGGGAATGAATGCTTTTTTTTCCATTTTTGCGTCTGTGAATTTTTAATGAATCCGCTTCATTCGTCAACTCTATACGATCTAATATTTCTATCAAGCATAAGTTCTATTCTAATATTAGAATTTAGAATAGAAAGCTTCGAACTCCCGAATCTATTCCCTCGTTTTTATTTGTGAGTCAGTGGTTAGTCCTTGAATTTTGTGAATTTACATACGCATAAAAAAAAGTTTGCGGACAAAATTTCAAATTTTTCCGTTTTCCGTATATAGTATATATAATCTACGTCTTCTTTGGTTCATCAGTATTATGAAGAAATTTCAGTTAAGTTATGTTATAGAAAAAAAAAAGGAAAAAAAAAAAGAGGATTTTTTGGTTTTTTACCTCCTGCTAAGAAAAGTGCTTCGTTTATTTCAAAATACTTCAATTGGTACACGCAAAAAATAGGCCAATTCCGCTGCTTTTTGCTCAATTTCTCGTGGAGTCAAATTCTCATCAGTACGAGTCAAAGGAATGGCCCCCTGGCCTCTGATTTCCATATAAAGGACACGCCGAGCATTAAAACCCTCTTTAACTTCTATTCTGATAGACTGAATATCTTTCATAAAGAATCGGAGTAAGATGCGACGATTTTTTCCTGGGAATCCCCAACGAAAAATACACACTATTCCTTCTTTTCTATCGAATCGATCATAACCACTACCTACATTCCACGAAATTGTGCACCACAAATAAGAGCTAATAAACAGACCGGCGAGCCCATAGAACGACATCACGATACCTTGTGGAAAAAAAATGATTTCCTGAGACGGGAATAAAGATATCAAATTTCTGTCAAGATAACTGGAAATTCCAATCAATAAAAACCCCAATGAACCTAAAAAAAGTATAATGGCCCAGCAGAAATTACTTATTTTTCGAGACCCCGCTATAAGTTCTATCCATATATGTTCTGATCGCCAACTCATACTAGATCTAGTTACATTTTATTGGAAGTGGGAGACCGGCCAAAATGAATTTTACTTTACATTTTTTTGTTTCCGAAGGAACTTTCATCAACTTGCACTATTCTGATGTGAATCTTTCGAAGCAATTGGTTAGATCTAAAAGTAAAATAATAGGAGCCCTCTCATATGATCCCCTATCTACACATATATAGCTACATGGGCTTTACATTTATTTCAGGCATTCGCCCCAATCGCGACTTATTTTCAATATTTTCAAATAGCTCGTTTACTCATATATCAGATTTACGTTTACGCCTGCCCTTTCTTTTCTGTTTGAAAGAAGCCACAAGTTATACCATATTATACTGAATAGATATCTGTGTTATAATCCAAGTCTAAGTCTTGAAAAAAAAAAATATATGAAATTTGCCCCCATCAGATCTAAAAAATCTTGTTTTTTTGAACATGAAGAGATAAAGAAGCCATTGCAATTGCCGGAAATACTAAGCCCACTAAAGGCACAAAAATAGAGGGTAAGTTGTTGAGAATTGTCATAGAATGGGCACCTCGATTTAATATTTGTACCTGTTATTTATTGTTATATTTATTTTTTTTACCTATTATCGCTATATTATATTGTTAGAAAGATATCTTAAATAGAAAGATCTCTTAAAATTATTAGAATTCCTATAATAATTATACTAAGTATATCTAACTGAGTATATATAATAAAGTGCAAGGAATATAGAACTAACTAAATGGACTTATTCATTTTTATACATCAAATACATGTATGATAATTCACTTGTTTGTTATTTTTCTATTATTTTTTTTTCTTGTCTTATAATTTGAATTTCATAATTATAATTTGAATTTAATAAAGAGTTTCTTCACCTTATAAATTCTTCCAAAATTCGTTATAATATAATACGAAAGGAAGAAAAGAACATGAAATTCGTTTTATTTATTATTTACTACCCTACCTCGCGAAAAAAGAATTCGCTCTTTTATCTTGTTCATAGAGGTTTCCTAATTAGGAATCAGGGATATCGGTAAAAAAAAAATTATCTGTATGATTCTTTCCATAATTCTCTCTTATGTCACCAAAACAAATCCATTCTTCGGATTTTTCCTTTGATTCCGATAAATAAATACTTAATAAATACTTATTCTAAATAGTTATTCGCCAGAAAGAAAATAATTTAAAGAATTCAATTTAATTAACTATTAACTTAAAGTTCTACTAAAGTTATGATTCAAAGGAAAGAAAGCGTGGAGCTGAAATAATTCACTCAGAACGCCCTTTAACAGATTACGTGGTACGATTGGATCAAATAAGCCCTTATGGAATAAAAATTCAGCCGCTTGTGAACCTTCTGGTACTGTCTTATTCAATGTTTGTTCAATTACTCTTTTACCTGCAAATGCAATGTAGGCGTTGGGTTCAGCAATAATGATATCCCCCAACATACCAAAACTAGCTGTCACCCCACCAGTCGTAGGAGATGTAAGGATTGATACATAAACTAACTTTTTATTCGATTGATAATCATATAAAGCAGCAGAAATTTTAGCCATTTGCATCAAGCTCAAACTTCCTTCTTGCATGCGTGCTCCTCCGGAAGCACACACTAGAATAAGAGGTAAAAATTGATTAGTAGCATACTCGATTAAACGAGTAATTTTCTCGCCTACTACCGATCCCATACTACCCCCCATAAACTGAAAATCCATAACCCCAATTGCTACGGGAATGCCGTTTAGTTGACCTATGCCGGTTTGAATGGCCTCGGTTAATCCTGTCTTTTTTTGATAAGAATCAATACGATCTTTATAAGGTTCCTCCTCTGAATGAAAGTCAATGGGATCCAGGGAGAACATGTCCTCATCCATAGGATCCCAAGTCCCTGGATCAATCGAAAGTTCAATTCTATCTGAACTACTCATTTTCAAATGATATCCACATTGTTCACAAATATTCATTTTTGATTTTAAAAATTTCTTATAATTTAATCCATAACAAATTTCACATTGAACCCACAAATGCTTGTATTTTTGAGTTACACCGAGATCATTAGAATTTTCTCTTAGAGCGAAATCGCTGCCGTTCGTGCTAGTTCTTAGCTTGGAATTCCAGTTTTCACTACTATTTCTACTTTCACCCAAAATGTAAGTAGAAATGTAACTTTCGCTGTAATTTTCACTACCACTTAAAATAGAACTCGCAATCCCGATTTGAGAACGAAGATAACTGTCAATGCAACTATTGATGTAATTATTCCAACTATATTTATTATCATACATAGAATAATCATAGTGGGAATCGTCACTCCTAGACCCCTTATTTAAATAACTAGAATTCCAATAACTAGAAAATTCTTTTTCTAATTCACTCAAAAAAGAATGATTATTATCAATC